ATCAAAACCAATCACTAATCCAAAACCAAAAAAGTCGGAGGACTCTTCTGACCAAACAAAAATATGTAATTGTCAACAAAGTTGTTTCTTTTTTTTTATCCAAAAATCCAAAAAGGGTTTTCTTCCTTTAATACACAATACATAGGTCGTCGATTCATCATTGGATAAAAGGGGGTTTAATCCCAATTTTTGTAATAAGCGGTTCAAATCATTTTATCCATATGAGTGTTCTTATATAGATAAATTATTCATTTTGAAAGCATCTCTATATTAATATTCATATTGTGGTAGAAAGAGTACCATGCTGCGTCTGGACTTCAAATGATTTAGCTTTAACCATAGTTAATGGTCCCACATTTTTGGTTGATAGAGAATCAAAGCGGATTTACCAACGAATAACGAAATGCTATGGTTCTTGCATATGATTTCTTTATTCAGAAGTCATTCGTGAGATAATGTACCTACTTTTCCTAGTTATAACATAAAAAGTACAGCTGGTTGAATCCAGCCTATTCTTGAAATAAACAACTCGCACACACTCCCTTTCCAAAAAAAACCAATACCCCAAGCACTACACTTAGATTTATTAGATTTGTTGCTAAAATATCGGTATTAAACCCGAAACTCCCGGCGGATGGCCAGTGGCCTAAAGAAACGAAAGAATCGGTTACATTTTTCATATGATCTCCTCTTATAGATAGACTAAAAAAAAAGAACAGAGTTCTTTTTGTATCGCCCTGCCCCCCCCTTTGATATATTTGATATATATATATATTTTACTATTTCTAAATCGAGCCAAAAAAGATTCGATTTAGAAATGGTGAATTACCCCCTTCTTTATTTATTATTTATTTATTTAAACCCTTCCTAAAAAATAAAAAAAAAAATAAAAAGGGGGTTCCTTAGACTACGAACGGAAAGGATGAAAGCGAGTGAGTATGCTAATTCCTCATCCACAAATCAGCCCTTCCCGTGGGTTATTGCTTTTTCGAATTTATAAGATTAAACAAAAGGATTCGCAAATAAAAGTGCTAATGCTACAACCAGGCCATAAATTGTTAAAGCTTCCATAAAAGCTAGACTAAGCAATAAAGTACCTCGTATTTTTCCCTCCGCCTCAGGCTGTCTCGCGATACCTTCTACAGCTTGGCCCGCAGCAGTACCTTGACCAACTCCAGGTCCAATAGAAGCAAGCCCTACAGCCAATCCAGCAGCAATAACGGAAGCGGCAGAAATCAGTGGATTCATGATAAGTTCCTCATACAAAAAAAAACGGTTAATGATACAGTCAGCCGATGAATTATAACTTAATATTACATCGCTACAATTCATCCAGTCGAAGTCACTACAAACTTAAAATTGAAGTAATAATCTTATTCAAGGATCAAAACTACTTTACTTCGATATCTCTTTTTTAGTTCCTATCGACAAAATCTTTGCGAATCTGTACGACTTTCGTCCGTCCGTTTCTTTGTTCCGAACCATTCTTTGAATTCTTCGATTTTTTTTTCTTGATTTCATCTGTTTATTCATTGAACTCCCAGTCCCAGAGGATACGGAAAGACTTCTATTGGAATAGCCATCAAATTTCTATCAAATTTCTAGTAGTAGGGCAAATTGAATATCTCTTTAGTTCATATATAACTAGTCAATATTTAATATCAATCACCTATACACGTCTTTCTTCCATAACGTAAACCAACTCTTCATTCATCTTAAATTCAATCGAATTCGAGAATTATGCGTCGAAAAACAAGTTGACTTATAGCATAGCGCTTTTTTACATATAATATACCGAGTAAAACCTCCCTCTCCGATCCGAATCACCCTATTTTTTATGAATCCCTTTTTTGTTTGTAAATACTTCTTCCCCTTTCTTTATCATTCTCCCGCATGGATACAATCTAAATAGACAAATTGCTTAGGCCGAATCAGTGGATAGAAATATCATTATTTGATTGATCTAAGTTCACGCAATTTATTATTTCTGAAAATTTTATTTTGGTCAATCGCTGAAGAAAATCAACTGAAAGGGGAATCCTTCTATGGAGCACCCCTCTTTTTTTACTCACACTTCGTAAACCACAAGAATTCTTATTCAAATTCGGATTCCGAATAGGAAATATTAGGATTGGCCGACCAGCAATATAAAATGAATATCTATTCAGGAGAAAATGGTATAATATAAGTGGATCAACCAAGAATTTTAGGAAAAAGATCTTTTAGATCTCTTTCCCCCTTTTTTTTACAACTCTCTACTCTAATATCTTTGGCTATTACTCTAGATTGTATATAGTGAGTTGTATATTTAGATTTCCTAATTAGATTAGATTTTTTTTGAGCCACGTATACATTACCTTGGGATAAGCTAAAAAAGAATCTTTCAAAAACTAGTCAATGATGGCCCTCCATGGATTCCCCTATATAAGCCGCGGCTAAAGTTGCAAAAATCAGAGCTTGAATACCACTTGTAAATAATCCAAGGAACATGACAGGTATA